CCTAATTTGAATTTTATTTTTTGCCTATCTTCTGTCATTTCTTTCGGAGACCCATATCTTATATTTGGTTCAATCAGAAATTATTTTATCATTTCTGTACCCACAATTCAATCTAGCTGGATATATATCACATATATAGTCTTTTTTTTCGCCCATTTGCCCCGATAAATTTTGAATACTCAAACGGTCGATTTTGTCTTAGTTTATGCTTTTATTTATGACTGAAAGCGGCGTAATGTCTCATTATGATCGGGATTGCGTCTCTTTCTTTCATTTTTATGATTTCCTTAACTAAAAACGAAATGGAAATGAATTCTAATTAAATCAATATTAAGAATTACTATTACTTAGTAATCTAATTACTATAGCTAATCAATTCGTAATTCAATAAAAAAAAATATAAGAATTTAGATTCAATAATTTATAATAATTAATAAAAAATCGAAATATATTTCGAAAGATATATATATATGATATATAGTCAAATATAATAATATAAAATATTAGAAAAATAGATAGTTTCTATAGTTAAAGTAATAGATAATAATAATAAATGAAAATATCATTTTAAATGTGACTGTTTAATTCCGATACTGAAGATAAATAAATAGAAATTACATATCGCTATAGTCAATTAATGGTTATCATCTATAAATATTAAATATTTTTTTGAAATATGCGCTTTCTATTCTTTTCTAGACTCATATTAATTATGAATAGCTAAGAATGGATAGTTAATAGCTACGATCCCAGTAGGTTATTGAATTCCTATGCATGCCCAATTTCGATTGTGTGAGCCCGCTTAGCTCAGAGGTTAGAGCATCGCATTTGTAATGCGATGGTCATCGGTTCGATTCCGATAGCTGGCTTCTATCTATTTGGTTGCTTTTTTACGTGATTGCTAATGTCTCCGTGAAATCTAAAGAATGCTGGAAAATAGTATTAAATTAAAGGCTTCCTCCCCTTTTCTAAGGGTTAAGGGTCACCGATCTATTATCTTGTAAGAACGTCCAACTATGAATAAAAATAGGAGGAGTTATATATTTACAGTAAAAATATATAAAAAAAGGATCCTTTTTTTTTTATATATACATACAATAAGCATACAAAAGAGTCCGTATATTGATATAATTTATCTCATTATTCTTTGTAGTAGAATACTTCAGTTGATTTCACTTCATTTATAGTTCAGTTTTAATTTAGGTTTATTCTGTAAAATTAAAATAAAATAAGGAGTCTTTATGTCACGTTACCGAGGTCCTCGTTTCAAAAAAATACGCCGTCTGGGGGCTTTACCGGGACTAACTAGTAAAAGGCCTAGAACCGGAAGTGATCTTAGAAACCAATCGCGTTCCGGTAAAAGATCTCAATATCGTATTCGTCTAGAAGAAAAACAAAAATTGCGTTTTCATTATGGTCTTACAGAACGACAATTACTTAAATATGTCCGTATCGCGGGAAAAGCCAAAGGTTCAACAGGTCAGGTTTTACTACAATTACTCGAAATGCGCTTGGATAACATCCTTTTTCGATTGGGTATGGCGTCGACTATTCCTGGAGCCCGCCAATTAGTTAACCATAGACATGTTTTAGTTAATGGTCGTATAGTAGATATACCAAGTTATCGCTGCAAACCACGAGATGTTATTACAGCGAAGGATGAACAAAAATCCCAAACTCTGATTAAAAATTCTCTTGATTCATCCCCTCATGAGGAAGTGCCAAAATATTTGACTCTTCACCCGTTCCAATATAAAGGAGTAGTCAATCAAATAATAGATAATAAATGGGTCGGTTTGAAAATAAACGAATTGCTAGTCGTAGAATATTATTCCCGTCAAACTTAAACCTAACTAAAAAAAAAAAAGATTAGGGCTATTTTGCTCTCTTCTCTTTTCGTCGAAGTAAGAGATTGGCTGCCATATTTGAATTCCTTGTCGACCTTTTTTCAGTAGTTTAATTTTATGTATCACAACAATTAGGAATATGGAATCTATACCAAAGGAAAGCCTAACTCTTGGACTAATGGTATCCATTATTAGTTGATTTGAGACATTGTATTGTGATAAGTACCGTTGGTGGTTTAGCTGAAGGTACGGAAAGAGAGGGATTCGAACCCTCGGTAAACAAAAGCCTACATAGCAGTTCCAATGCTACGCCTTGAACCACTCGGCCATCTCTCCTACATAATGATTATGACTCAGAACCCGAGTGAATAGCGAGTCGTTATCATACGTTATCATAGTAGATTATAGGTATTGGATAGATACGACCAATCAATTCTAACTATAAAAATCGAAAACTTTTCAGCATAGAATGATTATTCAACCATATTCACTCAAAACTTTTATCGAGTTATCCTAATCCTAACTAGTTCCCGTTATTGGTATACTACTACATTTGCATGAAATCTAATCGGATTAAACTATTTATTATTTGTTTTATTAGAATATAAATTTTAAATTCCGACGAAACAATTTGAGTAGTAAGGTGTATATCT